TCAGTTGAATCAAAATAATTTATTTTATTACTATTTCTGTCAGAGGGCAATATGAATGTTCTATCATCTTCCATCACCACGCTAAAAGTCTTATACGATATATCCGGTGTGGAAGTAGGCCAACATCTCTATTGGCAAATAGGGGGGTTACAAGTCCATGCCCAAGTACTTATTACTTCTTGGGTTGTAATTGCTATCTTATTAGGTTCTGCCACTCTAGCTGTTCGGAATCCACAAACCATTCCGACTGATGGTCAGAATTTCTTCGAATATGTTCTTGAATTCATTCGCGATGTGAGCAAAACTCAGATTGGAGAAGAATACGTTACTTGGGTTCCCTTTATTGGAACGCTCTTTCTATTTATCTTTGTTTCTAATTGGTCAGGGGCTCTTTTACCTTGGAAAATCATAGAGTTACCTCATGGGGAGTTAGCCGCACCCACAAATGATATAAATACTACCGTCGCTTTAGCTTTACTCACGTCATTGGCATATTTTTATGCGGGTCTTAGTAAAAAAGGATTAGGTTATTTCGGTAAATACATTCAACCAACCCCAATCCTTTTACCTATTAACATCTTAGAAGATTTCACAAAACCTTTATCGCTTAGTTTTCGACTTTTCGGGAATATATTAGCTGATGAATTAGTAGTTGTTGTTCTTGTTTCTTTAGTACCTTTAGTAGTTCCTATACCGGTTATGTTTCTTGGATTATTTACAAGCGGTATTCAAGCTCTTATTTTTGCAACTTTAGCTGCGGCTTATATAGGAGAATCTATGGAGGGTCATCATTGACTCGTTTTGAACTATGTTTTTTCTTAGCTTAGCCCGTATGCCTGTCTCAAGATACTATACTTAAGAAACATAAACATACAAAGATGGTATATTCCGAGCTAGAATCTAGAGTAATAGCAAAAAGATTATGATATGAGCGAATTGTTGGAAAAATGGGAAAAATATATTTTTCCCATTTTTCTGATTTGGACCTTTTATCTTTTATATCATACCGCCCTCAATTAATATTCTAGATTGTTCAGCCAATTTCAATAGTAAATATAAATATTCATGAATTCGTCCATTTAGATTTTCGATATTGTATCCATGTGCAGAGAACTAAAAGTAATAAAAAGGTTTACAAAAACTTAGAGTTCTAAAAAGGTTTTTATTAGGAGAGGGGGGCAATTAGATATATGGAATTTAATGGTTATAAGCCAACTTTTGTGGATGTTTCAAAGAAAGTTTAGAGAAGCCGATTGAATCTAAGATACGAATCATTGGTTTACATTATGTAAGAAAGGCATGTATATGTGATAATTGACTAGTTATATATGAACTCGAGATATATATAATTTGCCCTAGAGCTTTCAAATAGAAGTCTTTTCCTTTGGTCTGGTCCGTGGCTATGAATTGAATAAGGAGATTAAATTGAAATAAAGAAAAATAACGACGAATTCAAAGAATGCTTTGCTTTTGAACAAAAAAAAAAGAACAACTACAGTCATATGAATTCACAAAGATAAAGACTTCGTGGAGGATCGGAACTCAAAAAGAGATGTTGAGGTAGTTCGGATAATTCAATAATATTAGTTCGGAGTTTTTAGTTTGTTTTGGATGAATCTTAGGGATGGAATAGTGAAGTCCTAATTCATTGTTTGATTGTATCATTAACCATTTTTTATTTTGTGCGAGGAACTTATCATGAATCCATTGATTTCTGCCGCTTCCGTTATTGCTGCTGGATTGGCCGTAGGGCTTGCTTCTATTGGACCTGGAGTTGGTCAAGGTACTGCTGCGGGTCAAGCTGTAGAAGGTATTGCGAGACAACCCGAGGCGGAGGGAAAAATACGAGGTACTTTATTACTTAGTCTAGCTTTTATGGAAGCTTTAACAATTTATGGGCTGGTTGTAGCATTAGCGCTTTTATTTGCGAATCCTTTTGTTTAGTTTAACCTAAAAATAAAAAATAAATACATATTGTATTTTTTATTGCCTTGGACTTGCCACTTGCTTTTAAAAATTATAGCAAGATTTCACCCCTATAATATTTCACTCCTACAATTATTCGTTGAGACAATAAAATAACTCGGGGAAGGACTGATTTGAGGATGAGGAATTAGCATACTGAACTCGTTTTTTCCTTCCCCGTCTTATCTTAGTCCAATATCCAACAGCACCCCCCCCCCCGTTTTTTTTTTCATTTTCGTAAATGTTGCAACAAACGGGGTATTTCAGAATTGAGATGGGGCCTGATAGCGAATTCTAACCTAATTCTAATAAGTATCATTCTTATTGGTAATTTCAATGGCAAAAAAAAGAGGGCGGGACGTGATACAAAAAGAACTCTGTTCTATTTTTTTAGTCTATCTATAAGGAGAGATCATATGAAAAATGTAACTGATTTTTTCCTTTCCTTGGGTCACTGGCCATCCGCCGGGAGTTTAAGATTTAATACCGATATTTTAGCAACAAATCTAATAAATCTAAGTGTAGTGCTCGGTGT